ATGAGGAGGAACGTATTTACTAGTTATATCATCGGCAATCGCCTGAATCTCAAGACGTTCTTCGAACCAATCATAGACTTTATTGAGATAGGTAAACCAAAGGACCCCCCTGAGAACCGTATATGAGAATTTCATCTCGTACGGCTCAAACAAAAATACTCAAATACTGGTTATTTGGAAAACGGATATGTGTAATAGAAAGTTTTGAACTTCTTAACTTAATCCTATGATTCCAATCTTCTCTGAAGATAAGAAAAAAATAGAAATCCAAAAGCTATTCTTTGTGGTTATAATGCCAAAATTTCAAGTCGGCTCACTCGTCTTTTATCTTGATCCTTACAGGCCTCTTGAATATTCTATTTTTTACTTATACTAAATTTCTTTATACTTAAATTCTTTTGTTATTTTTTATTTGTGTGTGTAATGCGATTTTACTGCTGTCTTCTTTATTATTATTGATAGGAATTTTCTTGTTAAGACCCTATGAATCAATTCAAAAAACCTCAGATTCATACCAGAACCACGATGATTTTCAAAAAACCTTTAATCGAAGTCCAAAAATTCCCTGAGTAAGAACTGCTGGATCATCACTTATTTAATGAATAGATATAATGAAACAAAATCCAAAGAAGTTTGTCCTTTGATCAAAATAAAGATAAGCGGCGGCAGTTAAAAAGAAGAAAAATCTTTCAATTTCTTCTTCTAACTCTTTAAAATTTTTTGTAAGTCCGGTTGCGAGGTCTAAATATAAATATTAAGTATGAATCATAGTTCTAATACTTTAGAATCTATTTTCTATATTCCGTGCTTCAGATACTAGAATAAATATCTGACGGGATAAAGCCATCTCTATCAAGATGACGGATCCATTTTTTGTTCTGTATTATCAATAGGATCAATTATAACAAGTCACACACTCATATTCCGGAAATACAGAAACAAAGAAGTTTCACGGTCGAACTACCAAATCGAAATAGAATGGGCTAAAAATCAAAGACCTAAATGCTAAACTTTACTTTCTATTGAAAAGCTAGTTAGTCGGTTCTGGTGAACTAATTCATAGAAATTTCGTCCAGTAAAATGGACGAATTATAAATCTCTAAAATAATAGAGAGAAATATCGCAAATAGAGCCATTGCAACACCCATCAAAGGAGTCGTTCCCCACCCCGGAGCTACTTTACCATATTCTGAATTCAATGGTTTCAATAAATCCCCTACAACAGTTCGTCTTGGACCAGATCTAGAACTACCCTCAACGGTTTGTGTAGCCATAAATCCTATTTTTTATTCATTGAGATCTGTTGACTTTGTATACCATTCCGCTGTAAATAAAGGATCTTACCTTATAGATCCATTGTGGTCTTGATATTATATAATAATGGAAACAGCAACCCTAGTTGCCATCTCTATATCTGGTTTAATAGTAAGTTTTACTGGGTATGCCTTATATACTGCTTTTGGGCAACCCTCTCAACAACTAAGAGATCCATTCGAAGAACATGGGGACTAGTTGAAGTAATGAGCCCCCAATATCCCAATATTGGAGGCTCATTGCTTCAATTGAGATAATGAAAAATCATTTCACCTTTTTAGTTGGAACTTTAGGGGGTTCTCTAAAAAAGATAGCGAAAAAAAGGATTCCTAAAGTCGAGACTAAGAGGAATGTATAAACCAATGCTTCCATAGATTTGATCGTGGTTTACAATTATAGCTTTCATACCTGTTTTGGGGAGGATTATCTCCCGAAAAGAAAGAACAAGAGTAAAACAAAATGCAATGATTCAAATCATGATTTAGTCAGTTCCCGATATCAAATTCAAATCACAACAAAAACAAAAAAAGTCGAATCGAAAAGGAACAAACGAATGTTCTATCAGACTACCTGTCTTCTTGTAGTTGGATCTCCAAGTTTTTGGAATGCTCCAAATTCTACTTGAGCATCCAAATCTGGGTCGATACCAGCAAAAACATCTCTGAACAAGGTTCTAGCACCATGCCAAATGTGCCCGAAAAAGAAGAGCAGAGCAAACGAAGCATGTCCAAAAGTAAACCAACCCCTTGGACTGCTACGAAAAACACCATCCGATTTTAAAGTAGCACGATCTAATTCAAAAATTTCACCCAATTGAGCACGTCTAGCATATTTTTTCACAGTAGCAGGATCACTATAACTTACTCCATTGAGTTCGCCACCATAGAATTCAACAGTTACACCTACTTGTTCGACACTATACTTCGATTCTGCCCTTCGAAAAGGAACATCAGCTCTAACAATTCCGTCTCCGTCTACCAAAACAACCGGAAATGTTTCAAAAAAAGTAGGCATACGACGTACAAAAAGTTCACGCCCCTCTTTGTCTCTAAAGATAGGATGTCCTAACCAACCGACGGCTATTCCATCTCCATTGTCCATTGAGCCCGCTCTAAACAATCCTCCTTTTGCCGGATTATTGCCGATGTAATCATAAAAAACTAATTTTTCAGGAATTTTAGACCAA